TCAAGCAAACGTGCATTCCCCACTTTTTTTGGACAGAATAGACAAAACGTTTTTTTTTTCTTTTGATATCTCCGGAATGATGAACCTAATTTTTAGGAATTGGGGGGGGAAAGGTCCGGAATTAAAAACTTCGGATTCTGAGGAAAAAGAGGCAAAAGAAAAGGAAAAAACAAAGGAGGAGAAAAGGGAAGAGAATGAACGGATAGCAATAGCAGAAAATTGGGATACTATTCTATTTGCTCAAGCAATAAGAGGTTCTATGTTAGTAACACAATCGATTCTTAGAAAATACATCGTATTGCCTTCATTGATAATAGCTAAAAATCTCGGCCGTATGTTATTATTTCAATTCCCCGAGTGGTACGAGGATTGGAAGGAGTGGAATAGAGAAATGCATGTTAAATGCACCTATAATGGTGTTCAATTATCAGAAACAGAATTTCCGAAAGACTGGCTAACAGACGGTATTCAAATAAAGATCCTATTTCCTTTCTGTCTGAAACCTTGGCACAGATCTAAGCTACGATTCCATCATGGAGATCGAATGAAAAAGAAAGGAAAAAAAGAAAATTTTGGTTTTTTAACAGTCTGGGGGATGGAAACTGAACTACCTTTTGGTTCTCCCCGAAAACGACCTTCCTTTTTTGACCCCATTTGGAAAGAACTCGAAAAAAAAATTAGAAAAGTGAAAAAGAAATGTTTTCTAGTTCTAAGAGCCTTAGGAGAAAGAAAAAAATGGTTTCTAAGGGTCTTAAAAGAAAAAACAAGATGGATTCTCAAAACAGTTCTATTTATAAAAAGAATAATAAAAGAGTTTGCAAAAGTAAATCCAATTTTCTTATTTGGATTGAGGAAAGTATATGAACCGAATGAAAATAGAAAAGATTCTATAATTAGTAATAAGATTAACCATGAATCGATCATTCGAATTAGATCTGTGGATTGGACAAATTATTCACTGACAGAAAAAAAAATGAAGGATCTGGCTGATAGGACAACCACAATCCGAAATAAAATAGAAAGGATTACAAAAGACAAGAGAAAAATATTTCTAACTCCAAATAGAAAGATTAGTCCTAACGAGACAGGTTGTGATGATAAAAGATCGGAATCACAGAAACATATTTGGCAGATATCAAAAAGAGGAGGTGCCCGATTAATACGTAAATGGCACTATTTTATGAAATCTTTCATTGAAAGAATCTATATGGATATCTTTCTATGTAACATTAATATTCCCAGAATAAATGCACAACTTTTCCTTGAATTTGAATCAACAAAAAAAATTATCGACAAAGACATTTACAATGATGAAAGAAATAAAGAAGGAATTGATGAAACAAATCAAAATGCAATTCACTTTATTTCGACTATAAAAAAGTCTCTTTCTAATATTAGTAATAAGAAATCACAGATTTATTGTGACTTATCTTCCTTGTCCCAAGCATATGTATTTTACAATTTATCACAAATCCAAGTTATTAATAAGTATTACTTGAGATCTGTACTTCAATATCGCGGAGTATATCTTTTTCTTAAGGATAGAATAAAGGACCATTTTGGGACACGAGGAATATTGGATGCCAAATCAAGGTCTAAGAAACTTCCGAATTCTGGAATGAATGAATGGAAAAATTGGTTAAGGGGTCATTATCAATACAATTTATCTCAGACTAGATGGTCTAAATTAGTACCGCAAAAATGGCGAAATAGAGTCAATCAACGTCGTATGATTCAAAATAAAGACTCAAAAAAAGATTCATATGAAAAAGAAAAAGACCAATTAATTCATTACGAGAAACAAAATAATTATGTAGTGAACTCATTACCGAGTCAAAAAGAAAAATTTAAAAAACACTACAGATATGATCTTTTATCACATAAATATATTCATTATGAAGACAGGAAGGGCTCATATATTTATGGATCGCCATTCCAAGTAAATGGAGACCGAGAGATTCCATATAATTACAACATGCCTAAACCCGAATCATTTTATGTACCGGGGGGTATAGCTATTAATGATTATCTAGGGGAAGGGTCTATTATTGATACGGGGAAAAATCCGGATAGAAAATATTTGGAGTGGAGAATTCTCAATTTTTTTCTTAGAAAGAATATCGATATTGAGACTTGGACCGATATAGATACTGGAACCAACATTAATAAAAATACTAAGACTGGGACTAATGATTATCAAATAATTGATAAGAAAGATCTTTTTTATCTCACGATTCATCAAGAAATCAACCCATCCAATCAAAAAAAAAGGTTTTTTTTTGATTGGATGGGAATGAATGAAGAAATGCTACATCGTCCCATATCGAATCTAGAACCCTGGTTCTTCTCAGAATTTGTGCTACTTTATGATGCATATAAGATTAAACCGTGGATCATACCAATCAAATTACTTATTTTCAATTTGAATGGAAATGAAAACATTAGTGAAAATAAAAACATCAACAGAAATCAAAAAAAGGATCTTCGTCTATCATCTAATCAAAAAGAATATCTTGAATTAGAGAATCGAAATCAAGAAGAAAAAGAACAGCTGAGTCAAGGGAATCTTGGATCAGATCCACGAAACCGACAAAAAGATCTTGAAAAAGATTCCGCGGAATCAGACATTAAAAAACGTAGAAAGAAAAGACAATCCAAGAGCAATAAGGAAGCGGAACTAGATTTCTTCCTGAAAAGGTATTTGCTTTTTCAATTGAGATGGGATGATCCTTTGAATCAAAGAATGATCAATAATATCAAGGTATATTGTCTCCTGCTTAGGCTGATAAATCCAAGGGAAATTGCTATATCCTCTATTCAAAGAGGAGAAATGCGCCTGGATGTAATGCTGATTCAGAAGGATCTAACTCTTACAGAATTGATAAAAAGGGGAATATTGATTATCGAACCGGTTCGTCTGTCTATAAAATGGGATGGACAATGGATTATGTATCAAACCATAAGTATTTCATTGGTCCATAAGAATAAGTACCAAACTAATCGAATATGCCGAGAAAAAAAATATGTTGATGAAGATTATTTCGATAGATCCATTGCACAACATGGAAAGGTACTTGTGAATGGAGATGAAAATAATTATGCTTTGCTTGTTCCTGAAAATATTCCATCTCCTAGACGTCGTAGAGAATTGAGAATTCTAATTTGTTTGAATTCCGAGAATGAGAATGTTGTGAATAGAAATTCAGTATTTTTCAATGGCAACAACGTAAGGAACTGTGTGCAATTTTTGGATGAGGACAAGCATTTTGATACAGATATAAATAAATTTATCCAATTCAAATTGTTTCTTTGGCCCAATTATCGATTAGAAGATTTAGCTTGTATCAATCGCTACTGGTTTGATACCAATAATGGCAGTCGTTTCAGTATGTCAAGGATACATATGTATCCACGAGTCAGAATTAGTTGATGGTGGATTTCCTATATATCTATATCACGTGTCATATCCGGTATATAAAGGTATACAAATGTACACACACGTTGTGTTACATTAGATTCTGATACATGATACTGATTCAATGATGTATCATATCAATTGGATCTAGGAATGAATCGGCAGAATTTTCTTAAGTCCCAATCATTCCCTTTTGTGGGTGTAGAAATGTACCATCTCCTTCTATCGAATCCAATTTTCAATTGGATTCGATAGAAAGTAGTCTATGAATAAATCCAGATTATTTTATTGTGTGTACCAGATCTAAATGACTGGCATTATTATTATTCCTGATCGGTAAAATCCATATCTGTGGAAAAGAAAGAAAAAAAAGAGAGAGAGAGAAGAATTCTTTTTATGGTAAAAAATTCATTCATCTCAGTTATTCCGCAAGAAGAAAAAGAAAAAAACAAAGGGTCTGTTGAATTTCAAGTATTCAATTTCACCACTAAGATACGGAGACTTACTTCACATTTGGAATTGCACAGAAAAGACTATTTATCTCAGAGAGGTCTTCGGAAAATTCTGGGAAAACGTCAACGTATACTGGCTTATTTGTCAAAGAAAAATAGAGTACGTTATAAAGAATTAATTGGTCAGTTGGATATTCGGGAACCAAAAACTCGTTAATTTGAAAATTCGTTTGAATGCTTTATTAGATCTTGAATTTTGATGAACCTCGTTTCGTTTTCAGCAATTCATGAAATAATGAATCGGGGAAGAAAACATATGACTGTACCGGATATAAGAAAAGACTTCATGATAGTCAATATGGGTCCTCACCACCCATCAATGCATGGTGTTCTTCGACTCATCGTTACTCTAGATGGTGAAGATGTTATTGATTGTGAACCCGTATTGGGTTATTTACACAGAGGGATGGAAAAAATTGCGGAAAACCGAACAATTATACAGTATCTACCTTACGTAACACGTTGGGATTATTTAGCTACTATGTTCACAGAGGCAATAACGGTAAATGCACCAGAACAATTGGGAAATATTCAAGTACCTAAAAGAGCCAGCTATATCAGAGTCATTATGCTGGAGTTGAGTCGTATAGCTTCTCATTTGTTATGGCTTGGGCCTTTTATGGCGGATATCGGTGCACAGACTCCTTTCTTCTATATTTTCAGAGAGAGGGAATTGCTATATGATCTATTCGAAGCTGCCACAGGTATGCGAATGATGCATAATTATTTCCGTATCGGGGGAGTAGCTGCTGATCTACCTCATGGCTGGATAGATAAATGTTTGGATTTCTGCGATTATTCTTTAACAGGAGTTGTTGAATATCAAAAGCTTATTACGCGGAATCCCATTTTTTTGGAACGAGTTGAAGGAGTGGGCATTATTGGTGGAGAGGAAGCAATAAATTGGGGTTTATCAGGACCAATGCTACGAGCTTCCGGAATGCAATGGGATCTTCGTAAAGTTGATCATTATGAGTGTTACGATGAATTCGATTGGGAAGTCCAATGGCAAAAAGAAGGAGACTCATTAGCTCGTTATTTAGTACGAATCAGTGAAATGGCGGAATCCATAA